TTAAAAAAATCAATACATAGGACAAATACAAGAACAGATAAGAAGAGATCCGACTTCCACCTATATATTTTGTTACTTCTCCTACAAAGAAACTTGTAATACCTACTCCATTTGTAATTCCATCAATGATTCGTTTATCAAAAAAATTTGTTTTTTTTGCTAATCTTCTTATACTTTCAATTAAAGATGTTTTAAAAAAAGCGTCTATGTAACCACGATTATATGACCAATTATATATAAAATTTATTAGTTTTTCCCAATGAATTCGTTTAGAATTCCATTTTTGAAATGAATTAAGTAAGGTTAAATTTAATAAAGATGAATAAAAAGGCTTATATAAATAGTATGCTATAAATATTCCAAAAAAAGCTATACTGACTGAAAAACTTGCATTTCTCAAAAATTCATACCAATCTACAAAATTTTGTGAATTTTTATGCAAAAGGTTTATTGACGGCGTGAATAATTTTGATAATATATCAAAGTCTAGTCCTTCTTGATTGAAAGGAATTCCTATGGCTCCAATAAACAAAGTAAATAAAAGCAATACAAGCATAGGAAATAGAATAGTATTGTCTGATTCATGGGGATAATAGAAAGTTCGTGTATTAAGTCCAAAATTTTCAACAGTAATAAAAATTTGATTTCTTACATTATTACTAATTTTATATGTTTTATTGCAAAAAAAAGAAGCTCTTTTCGTATTATTCATTGTTAATAATGGTACTAACTCAAAATTTCTATTAAGTTTTTTTTCTTCTTCTTTACCCCATAAAGAGAGTGAATATAAGGAGCTACTTTTTTTTCCACTGTAATTTACAAAATAAGTGTTTAAATGTCCTTCAAAAGTAAGTAAATAAATCCGAAACATATAAAATGCGGTTAATCCTGCTGTTGAACAAGCTATTATTGCAAAAATTGGCGAAAACAACAAACTATCATTAAGAATTTCATCTTTCGACCAAAAACAAGCAAGGGGGGGAATACCACAAAGAGAGAGTGTTCCTACTAAAAAGGCCGTTTTTGTAATCGGGACATGTTTTGTCAAACCACCCATAAGAATCATATTCTGACTTTTATCGGGAGAATATCCAACTATAGTTTCCATTGAATGAATAATGGATCCAGATCCTAAAAACAACAAAGCTTTCGAATAAGCATGAGTAATCAAATGAAATAAAGCAGATTGATAAGACCCCATACCTAGAGCTAACATCATATAACCCAGTTGAGACATTGTAGAATAGGCTAAACCTCTCTTAATGTCTTTTTGAGCAAGAGCTAAAGTGGCTCCTAAGAGTACTGTTATTATACCTATCAAAGATATTATATACATTATAGAAGGGATAACTATAAAAAGAGGAAGAAGACGAGCTACAAGAAAAATTCCCGCCGCTACCATAGTAGCAGCATGTATAAGAGCCGAAATGGGAGTAGGGCCCTCCATGGCATCAGGTAACCATACATGAAGAGGAAATTGTGCGGATTTAGCAATAGGACCTACAAATAATAGAAATGCACACAAAGTAAGGAATAAGAGATTTACTCTATTATTTAAAATTAAATTATTGAATATTTCGAACAAATCCTGAAATTCAAAACTGCCAGTTATCCAATAAAGACCTAAAATTCCTAATAATAAACCAAAATCCCCTACACGATTAGTTACAAAAGCTTTTTGACAAGCATTCGCTGCAATAGGTCGTGTGAACCAAAAACCTATTAATAAATACGAACACATTCCAACTAATTCCCAAAAAAAATAAACTTGGATCAAATTAGAACTAGTAACTAATCCTAACATTGAAGTATTAAAAAAACCCATATAAGCAAAAAACCTCAGATATCCTTGATCATGAGACATATAATTGTCACTATAAATCAGAACCAAAATCCCAACAGTTGTAATTAATATTGACATAATAGAAGTAAGTGGATCGATAAAGTAACCGAACTCAAAAGAAAATTCATTATTTATGGTCCAAGACCATACATTTTGATGAATGCAACTTGGAAAAATTTGTTGAATAGATAGATAGAGTGAAAAGATCATAACTATACTTAACAAAAAAATACTAAGAAAAGTCCACATACGGCGAAGGTTTTTTGTTGCTGTCGGAAAAAGTAGAAGTCCAACTCCTAGTAAAATAGGTACTGGAAGTGGAATGAAAGGGATGATCCATGAATATTGATATGTATGTTCCATAAAATAAAAAATCCTTTTTATTTTATTCTTAAATTTATTATTTCTTATTCACTGGTTTGTATATATATATATTTTTTTTTTCAAAAGGGAGAATAAAAAAAACACGCGATTTCAAACCTAAATAGAAATTTTTTTTTCGACTTAGTATAATCCTTCATAAATCTTTGAAAAGAAATATATATTCAAATAAAAAAATTAGAAGTGATTAAATAATATTACTAAGTTACTGTCAAAAATTTGATTTGTCTTTTTTTTTATTACTACTAAATAAAATTGTGATTTGATGCAGATACAGAAAAAGTGAATTATAATTCCGTATTACAATAATTTATATACATATATTAAGAATAGAACAAAGATTTACACGACAAAAAATACTTAATATTAATTATATTAATAAAAAAATTTTACCTAAAACAAAGTTATTTGAGTTTGATTATTTAGAATTATTAAGGAATGAATTTGAATTATGGAATTTAGTGATTGTCTTCCAGTACACTAAGTGATCTTTTTTTTTTTGCAAGAAAGAGTATTATAATCGATATTTTTTTTATATAGGATGTGAAGAAATCTCATAATTTTTTGATAATATAATCTATCAGTATAGATTAGTTAAATGAGTACTCTCGTACGGATTTCAAACGTTAAAAAAAACATTTTATAACCAAATTTTCTAAAAAAAAAAGTAAAAAAAACGGTTGGGTTTTAAACTTTTGAATGTCTTTTTTGTTTTGAAAATAATATATAATAAAATTTGAAAGAAAAAAATAACTCGATATGGAGTACGAAAGAATAGAATAATAAATGTCTTTGACATCCAATTATACCACTGAAAAATTTTTTTTTTCATTTTTGAATGGCAGTTCCAAAAAAACGTACTTCTATCTCGAAAAAGCGTATTCGTAAAAAAATTTGGAAAAGGAAGGGATATTGGACATCGTTGAAAGCTTTTTCGTTAGGGAAATCACTTTCTACAGGTAATTCAAAAAGTTTTTTTGTACAACAAAATAAATAAAAAACACTATAATAATTAGAATTAGCCTAACTTAAAAACCAATTTTTTAAAATACATATAAAACAAAATAGGAACCAAAAGAAGAAAAAAAGACAATATATAGATAAAAAAGAAAGGTTCACATTTTTTTTTAGTTCCAAAAAGGGGATTCTTATTTTCCCCATTACTACCTTGATGCAATAATAAAAAAAGATCTTTTATTTCCTCTTAATGAGGAAATAAAAGATCTTTAAGCGAAATCAATAGGTTCTTCAAATTAATTTAAGGGATCAAAAAATCTTATGTTTGTACAATATAAAAATAAAAAGATGCATAAAAAACAATATTTTGATAATTATTATTTTTTTTTCTCTTGAGCAATTAGGAAAATCTGCTTTTATTTAAAATTTATAAGGGTTTTGAAGAAGTTTTAATTTTTCGAAAAAAGCATTTTTTTTATTATTTTATTAATGGAACTCAAAATTTGAATTTATCCTTTTTTATCATATAACTGAAAAAAAATGATAAAGAGCATTTAGAGTTTGGTCTTTGGGTTGAAGTTCCAACTACTTGAATTTAGTTACATTTTTCATTGTATTCTAGAAAAAATATAAAGGACAAAAACTGAATTTAAATAATTTTAAATAACTCAGATAAAAAAAAAAAAGATTTTAATTCAATTAAAACGTCAATACCTATTTAAAAAAGTTTTTATTCATTAAATCCATTGGAAATTTGAGTCAATTGGCTTCTTTATTTAAATTTGAATCTCGACGATTGAATAAAAACTTGTTAGTATTGTTTTGAACAGGTTGCCGCTATGGTGAAATTGGTAGACACGCTGCTCTTAGGAAGCAGTGCTAGAGCATCTCGGTTCGAGTCCGAGTAGCGGCATAAGATCTTATAAAAGAGATATTTTAAGTTTTAGAATCAAAATAATACCCGACTTTTTTTTTTCTAAAATCGGGTAAAACCTAGTATTAATTTATTAATTTTTAACAAATTTTTTATGATTTTTTCAATTTTAGAGCATATATTAACTCATATATCTTTTTCGGTCGTTTCTATTGTATTGACAATTTATTTTTTAACTTTATTAGTTAATTTAGATGAAATCATAGGATTTTTTGATTCATCAGATAAAGGAATCATAATTACGTTTTTTGGTATAACAGGATTATTATTCACTCGTTGGATTTATTCAGGACATTTTCCATTAAGTAATTTATATGAATCATTAATTTTTCTTTCGTGGGCTTTTTCAATTATTCATATGGTTTCCTATTTTAATAAAAAACAACAAAATCACTTAAACGCAATAACTGCGCCAAGTGCTATTTTTATTCAGGGTTTTGCTACTTCAGGTCTTTTAAACAAAATGCCTCACTCTGCAATATTAGTACCAGCTCTCCAGTCCCAGTGGTTAATGATGCACGTAAGTATGATGATATTAGGCTATGGCGCTCTGTTATGCGGATCATTATTATCAATAGCTCTTCTAGTGATTACATTTCGCAAAGTCGGACCTACTTTTTTGAAAAAGAATATAAAAAAAAAATTTTTATTAAATGAATTATTTTCTTTTGATGTCCTTTACTACATAAATGAAAGAAATTCTATTTTACTACAACAAAACATTAATTTTAGTTTTTCTAGAAATTATTATAGGTATCAACTGATTCAACAATTAGATTATTGGAGTTTTCGTATTATTAGTCTTGGATTTATCTTTTTAACCGTCGGTATTCTTTCAGGAGCTGTCTGGGCTAATGAGACATGGGGTTCATATTGGAACTGGGATCCAAAAGAAACGTGGGCATTTATTACTTGGACTATATTCGCAATTTATTTACATATTAAAACAAATAGGAATGTTAGGGGTATAAATTCTGCAATTGTGGCTTCGATAGGTTTTCTTTTAATTTGGATATGCTATTTTGGCGTCAATCTTTTAGGAATAGGTTTACATAGTTATGGTTCATTTACATCGAATTAAATAAAACAGTAACAAACAAAAAGGAATCCAAATCTAAATAAAAAAAATAGCATCTATATCTAACTTCATATACGTTAAGAAATCTCATTTAGTTTTAGTAGTAAATCATCAAGAACCTTTTGAATCAAGTAGTACAATGATTCAAAAGGTTCTCACAATACAAAGACCAAAGACTTCTGATTACAATTAAGTTTAATGCTTTTTTTTATTTCCTGAAAACTATCCATAAAAATAATTAGATAAAATGGATTCGACCTTGTCACTTGCTAATGAGAGCACAAAATCAGGATAAATACCAATACCAATTATGGGTAGAAGAATGGAGATTGAAAGAAATAACTCTCGGGGTCCAGAATCAAAAAAAGAAAAGTTTTTGACATTAATTAACTTGTATCCATAGAACATTTGGCGTGACATAGATAATAAATATATAGGAGTTAATATCATTCCAATTGCCATTACAAAAATAATTAAAATTTTGGAAATTAAGAAATATTTTTGGCTGGTAATTATTCCAAAAAAAACTATAAATTCTGCAACAAAACCACTCATGCCCGGCAATGCAAGGGAAGCCATCGATAAGATAGTGAACATTGTAAATATTTTTGGAATGGAGATAGCCATTCCACCCATTTCATCAAGATAAACAAGCCTAATTCTATCATAACTCGTTCCTGCCAAGAAAAAAAGTGCAGCGCCAATAAATCCATGAGAAATTATTTGTAAAATAGCTCCATTAAGTCCAGGATCCGTTATAGAACTAATACCTATAATTATAAAACCCATATGAGATACAGAAGAATAGGCTATTCTCTTTTTTAAATTACGTTGACCGGGAGATGTTAAAGCTGCATAAATTATTTGGATTGTACCGACTACCATCAACCAAGGAGAAAACATAGAATGCGCATGGGGTAATAATTCCATATTGATTCGAACCAACCCATATGCTCCCATTTTTAATAAGATTCCAGCGAGAAGCATACAGGTACTGTAATGTGCCTCACCGTGGGTGTCAGGTAACCAAGTATGTAAAGGTATAATCGGTGATTTGACGGCAAAAGCAATAAGAAATCCAATATAAAACAATATTTCGAGTGTGACAGGATAGGATTGATTAGCTAAGAGTTCTAAATTTAATGTTGGTTCGTTCGAACCATATAAACTTATACCTAAAACTCCTATTAATAAAAAAATAGAACTTCCTGCCGTGTATAAAATAAATTTTGTAGCTGAATACAGACGTTTCTTTCCACCCCACATGGATAAAAGTAGATAAACGGGAATTAATTCTAATTCCCACATGATGAAAAAAAGTAGAAGATCCCGAGAAGAAAATGATCCTATTTGACCGCTGTACATTGCTAACATCAGAAAATGGAATAATCGGGAATCCCGAGTAACTGGAAAAGCCGCTAGAGTGGCTAAAGTAGTAATAAATCCCGTGAGTAAAATCGTTCCTATAGAAAGTCCATCTATTCCCATTCTCCAGTAAAACTCAAAAAAATTAATCCATTTATAATCTTCGGACAGTTGAATTAATGGATCGTCCATTTTAAAATTATAACAAAAAGCGTAGGTCGTTAGAAGAAGTTCTAAAATACAAATACATATAGTATACCATTTATTGACTTTATTTCCCCTATGCGGGAGAAATAACATTAAGGAACCAGCAGATATTGGAAAAACAACAATTATTGTTAACCAAGGAAAATCATTCATGGTAAAGACAAGATACACCAGGTCCAAAGAACGCGTACTCAAAAAAAGGATATAAATAAAAAAATATAATTTAACTTTTTTGAGTACGAGTACTTGTCAATAAAAAAAAATAAAATGTATTCCAAATTTATTCAAATGAGGTTTTCGGTAACGTATCAATAAGCTAGACCCATACTTCGAGTTGTTTCATGCCATAAATAAACTCGAACGCTCAAAAAATCTGTTGGACAGGCAGATTCACATCTCTTACAACCAACACAGTCCTCGGTTCTTGGAGCGGAAGCTATTTGCTTAGCTTTACACCCATCCCAAGGTATCATTTCTAATACGTCTGTAGGGCATGCTCGAACACATTGAGTACATCCTATACAGGTATCATAAATTTTTACTGAATGTGACATAGGATCGATAGTTTTTTGAATGTCATAAATTTTCAATCTAGTAAACTTCTAACTGACTGATATATTAAAATACTAGATGAAGCAATGATTTCGTTTAATAGAATTTTTGTAATGAATTCTGGCTCAATTGAGAAAAAATGGGGCTAAAATACTTTGATTTCTTAGATTTTTACAAATATAAGCTAGTAGGTCATAACCTATCATATATGCAAATTTCAATCTATAATTTTTTTATTTTTGCTACTTATTTAATAAGGTCGATTGGTTTATGCGAGTTGATTTTCTGTTACGATAAATTGACGAGACTATAGCTAATCCAATAGCTGCTTCAGCGGCTGCAATTGCTATAACAAAAATGCAAAAAATATCCCCTTTTAGTTGGGAATTATCAAAAAAATCAGAAAATGTTACGAAATTCATATTAACTGCATTGAGTATAAGTTCAAGACACATAAGAGCCCTAACCATATTTCGACTTGTGATCAATCCATAAAGACCAATCAAAAATAAATAGGCACTCAAAACAAGTACATGTTCGAGTATCATTCAGCAACTCCTTATCAATTTTGATTCATTTCAATATGAAAAATAATTCACCGAATTCTATCAACTAGAATATAACAAAAAAGTACGAATAAAAAAAATATTAGGTAAAAAAAACATTTCAAATATATATCAAATAGAAAAATTGATATTTAAAATATAAAATAGTATTCAATCAAATTTAATTGAATGAACGGAAAAAAATCATAACATACACAAAGTTTTCTTTTGTCTTTACTAATTCGAACATTTTTTATTGACGAGCCACAGAAATTGCACCTATCAAAGCAACTAAAAGAATTATTGAAATGAGTTCAAATGGTAGAAAAAAATCTGTTGATAAATGAATTCCTATTTGTTGACTATTACTTATTAAATCTTGCTCTAGAATCTGGTTTAACCTTGTAGTCCAAATAACCCCGTACCATGACGTATCGAGAATAGTAGACATTAATAAAAAAAGAATAGTTGTACAAACCAACGAAGTAATCCCATTCCCAACGGTCCACAGATTGAAATCTGTGGAATATTCTGAATCATTCATGAACATCACAGCAAATATGATTAAAACATTTATGGCCCCCACGTAAATAAGGAGTTGTGCAGCAGCTACAAAATGGGAATTTGATAAAATATACAATAAAGATATACAAACAAGAACAAATCCTAAGGAAAAGGCTGAAAATATTGGGTTGGGAAGTAATACCACTCCCAGACCTCCTACTAGAAGACCGGATCCGAGAAAAACTAAAAGAAAATCATGTATTGGTCCAGGCAAATCCATTATATTATTAAAATAAGAAAAAAAAAGAAATCCTTTTCATGACCTTATTAATTTAACCAGGAAATTTGTTTTTAATATGTTTCTAATAGAGTGAAATTAGAATCTAATGGATATGAATTGATGTAGATACAATTATTAGACAGTTTCTCTTTTTTTATTCTAAAGTGTATTTTCAACCTATCTATTTCAAGAAAGTAATTACTAATATATTATATTAAAAGAATGCACCTTAATACTGAATATTCTTATATAAATACAATACATATAAATACAAGTTTTTAATTAAATTCTTTATATAATTCAACAATTTTGAATTCTTTTTTTAATCAAATTTATGGGTTTACCCCATTTTTTGTTTGAGGTGAATTCAAAATTGTTCGAATAGTGTAATCGTCGATTACTGACATTGGTAAACGACCCAAAGCTATTTGATTATAATTCAATTCGTGACGATCATAAGTTGAAAATTCATATTCTTCAGTCATTGACAAACAATTTGTTGGACAATACTCAACACAATTACCACAAAATATACAAATTCCAAAATCAATACTGTAATTAAGCAATCGTTTTTTTCGAATATTAGTTTCCAATTTCCAATCAACAACAGGCAAATCTATAGGACATACTCGAACACATACTTCACAAGCAATGCATTTATCAAATTCAAAATGGATTCGACCGCGGAAACGTTCCGATGTTATTAATTTTTCATAGGGATATTGAATAGTTACAGGTAAACGATTGGTGTGGGATAAGGTAATCATGAAACCTTGACCAATATACCTTGCAGCTCGTAGGGTTTGTTGACCATAATTCATGAACCCGGTTATCATAGGAAGCATATTGTAATTATCTCTGAATAATTTTATCTTTGTTTCTTTCTCTTGTTTAAAACAAAACAAATAATCAATATGTTGGATTCATTTTCAATTTAGAGTGAAAAGAGTTGGAAAGAAGTTGTTAATAATAGATTACCAAGGGAAATAGGTAAAAGAAATTTCCATCCAAGATTTAATAGTTGATCCATTCTTAGCCTAGGTAAAGTCCATCTTGTTGCGATAGAAATGAACAAGAACAAATAAGTTTTAGCTAATGTAATAAAGATACCAATCGTTGTTCCAAAAATGGGATCCCTTTGAAATAGCTCCAGAATAGATATATACGGAATCGAAATATTCCAACCGCCTAAGTATAGAACTGTTACAAATAATGAGGAAATTAATAGATTTAGATAAGAAGCAACGTAAAATAAACCAAATTTGATACCTGAATATTCAGTTTGATAACCTGCTATTAATTCTTCTTCCGCTTCTGGTAAATCAAACGGTAACCTCTCGCATTCTGCTAGGGAAGAAATTAGAAAAATGATAAAACCTATAGGTTGACGCCACAAATTCCATCCCCAAAAACCATATTTTGATTGTGCCTCAACTATATCAACTGTACTTAAACTGTTAGATAATCCTAGTCGGCAATAACATTACTATTTTCACCGCTATTACAGAACCGTACATGAGGTCTTCGCCTCATACGGCTCCTCGGGGGCCATAAATAAATTTAAGGACCAGATTAGTCTTATTTAGATGGGTATGATGTGTTCTAAAATGGATTAAATATATCTGGGGTCCCGAATTATACCAATGGAATTCTGTCTGCTCAAATTCTAAGAATAAAAAAGCGCTTCGGAATTCATCTCATCCTTTACAAATTTTAATTTCTATTTGTTGAGTAATAACTTAACCCTTTAATAAAATACTCCTTGTAAAAATAAAACTAGGTATTTCAGCCGATCGTGGTTTTCGAGTACGAAAAAGAATTAAACATCCTATTAGTTTATTATTCATGACAGAAATTCTATTTTATTTTCGAAATATATGAAAAAAAAAAGATCCTAGTTTCGTTCCTATTCTTCTTTCTTTTTTAGAAAAAAAAAAAAGGGGTCGACTTATAAAAAATAAAGGATTATTTCGTTTCTGATAGTCATTACATTTGTCGGTGGATAGGAGCATACTCTGAATCGGAATCTTGGGGAGTATTGTCTGATCATTTCTACTAATTTCAAGCCCCAATTAACCTTCTTTTTTTGTTATCTTATGTTATGCATAAATATCCTTTTCAATTTTTTTAATCTCTATTACAAATTCTTTGTGTATTTTAGTGTTTCTAACCATCCACTCACTTTTACCTAATTGCCGTTCACTTTGTAATACATGTATGTTAATCTATATAACTGATAGTGAAAACGTCATCCGGTTAATAAATTTCACCCGCTTCAAGCCAGGATGACTAATCAACCAACCTTGGGGTAAAGTTATTCTTACGCTTATGTTTATTTCCGTTTAACCTTTGTACATAGGAAATGAGACTCAATTTTTCTTTTTACTGCTAATTTCTGAGCAGTTTTTTTTCACTCATATATAACTATCAAATTCCTTTTATTAAGATTAATCCGAAATTTATCTATTCCGTTTTTTAACTTATTCGTCTAGAAAAAATAGAATAGTAAAAATAAACGTTTATGTTTCAACGAATCGCACGTAGAGATATTGATAAAACACATAGAGTTAATGGTATTTCATAACTAATCGATTGGGCAGCAGCTCGCAGACCACCTAAAAAAGAATATTTATTATTTGATCCATATCCTGACATAAGAAGTCCAATAGGAGCAATACTTGAGATGGCAATCCATAAAAAAATACCGATATTGAGATCCGCTAAAACAAGGTGGTTGCTAAAGGGAATTACTGAATAACTTAATAAAATTGAGATAACTGCTATAGATGGTCCAATACTAAATAAAGGAGTATTTCCTCTAGATGGACGAAGATTTTCTTTGAAAAGTAGTTTTGTCCCGTCGGCTAGAGCTTGAAGAATTCCCAGCGGGCCGGCGTATTCAGGTCCAATACGTTGTTGTATCCCTGCGGATATTTCTCTTTCTAACCACACAATTACTAGTACACCTGTTATGATTCCCAATACAAGAGAAAATATAGGGACAAATATCCATATGAGTCCATAGACCTCTTTTAAAGATTCCAATCTAACAAAAGAATTTATAGTTTGGACTGCTGTTGCATAAATTATCATTTTAACGATCAACTTCTCCCATAATTATATCTATGCTACCGAGTATCGTCATAATATCAGCCAATTTCATTCTTTTAACTAGTTCAGGAAGAATTTGCAAATTAATAAAACCCGGTGGTCGGATTTTCCATCTCCAAGGAAAACCGCTTTGATCTCCTATGAGAAAAATTCCCAACTCCCCTTTTGGAGCTTCAACTCTTACATAAAGTTCTTGTTTCGATAATTCAAAAGTAGGAGAAGGTTTTTTACTAATGAATCGATATTCAAAATCATTCCATTCTGGATTCCTTTTTCTATCAAAGCCCCTGCTTTCTAAATTCTCATAGGGACCCCCTGGAAGTCCTTCCAGAGCCTGTTGAATAATTTTTATGGATTCTGTCATTTCGCTAAGTCGTACTAAATAACGAGCTAATGAATCTCCTTGTTTTTGCCACTGAATTTCCCATTCAAATTCATCGTAAGACTCATAACGATCAACTTTACGAAGATCCCATGGTATTCCGGATGCGCGTAGCATTGGTCCGGATAAACCCCAATTTATTGCTTCTTCCCCACCAATAATCCCAACTCCTTCAACCCGTTCTAAAAAAATAGGATTTCGTGTAATGAGTTTTTGATATTCAACAACCTCTGTTAAAAAATAATCACAAAAATCCAAGCATTTATCTATCCAACCATAAGGTAAATCAGCCGCTATTCCTCCAATACGAAAAAAATTATGCATCATTCTCATACCGGTGGCAGCTTCGAATAGATCATATACAAATTCTCGTTCTCTGAAAATATAGAAAAAAGGAGTCTGTGCACCAATATCTGCCATAAAAGGGCCGAGCCATAACAGATGAGAAGCTATACGACTCAATTCCAGCATAATTACTCTGATATAGCTGGCCCTTTTAGGAACTTGGATATTTCCCAATTGTTCTGGTCCATTTACTGTTATTGCTTCTGTAAACATAGTAGCTAAATAATCCCATCGCGTTACATAAGGTAAATATTGTATAATTGCTCGGTTTTCTGCAATTTTTTCCATCCCTCTGTGTAAATAACCCAATATGGGTTCACAGTCAACAACATCCTCACCATCTAGAGTAACAATTAAGCGAAGAACACCATGCATGGATGGGTGGTGAGGTCCCATATTGACTATCATAAGATCTTTTCCTGTAACGGGTCTCTTCATAAGTTTTTCCTTGATTCGTTCTGGCATGAATTAGATTGCTGAAAAAGAAATTTATCAAAAAATTAAAGATCTAAAAAATGCACTAATTCACAATTTTTGAATTTAACGAGTTTTTAATTCCCGAATATTCAACTGATTAATTAATTCTTTATAACGTACTCTATTTTTTTTTGACAAATAAGCCAGCAGTCGTTGACGTTTTCCCAGAATTTTTCGTAGACCCCTCTGAGATAAATAATCTTTTCTGTGCAATTCCAAATGTGAAGTAAGTCTTCGTATCTTATTAGTGAAACTGAATACTTGAAATTCAACAGATCCCCTGCTTTCTTCTTTTTGTTCTTGAAATGAAATGAATGCATTTTTTATCATAAAAAGAAATCCTTCCTTTTTTAATATGAATTGAAAGATATGAATTTTACTGATCAGTAATAATAATGGTAGTTTTTTTGTACAAGGATCGGAATTTAATTATCAACTTCTTAATTCTTTTTTTTATAAAAAAAAATCTAAATTTAGATCTCAAAAAGGAGGATTCTGTTAATTTATTTATGGATCTGCTCTGATTGGTATCTATGTTATTGATTAAATTAATCTCATGTATAAAGATTGAATTTAAAACAATCCCTCATAATTTGTGCATATAGTTGTTTTCATATGCCGTAACTTATATATATAGTAAAAAGGATCTATCATTAATGAATTGGAAATCGCGTATACATGTGTATTCTTATCATACTGAAATGATTTCCGTTAGTAGTATTAAACCAATAGCGATTCATACAAGCTAAATCTTCGAATCTAAAATTGGGCCAAAGAAAGGATTTTAAATGAATTAGGTTATTTTGATCCTTATCAAGATCTTTCTTTTTATGGAAAATTGTGGTCAAGTTTTGAATATTCTTATCAAATCTTGAGTTTCTCGCCGTTTTTTTTTTTAAGTTGAAACAAATTAGAATTCGAAATTTTCTACGTCGTTTAGGGGATAGAATATTTTCAGGGACAAAGAAATCATAATTATTTTTTTTTTTATTAATATACCTTTTTTTTTTGTATCTTTTACTTATTTTGTGTTTATTTTTATGAACCAATGAAATACCTATGGTTCTATATATAATAAGTTGGCCATCGTTTTGTACAGACAAACGGACAGGTTCAATAATCAATATTCCTTTTTTCATTAATTTTGCAAAAGTGAAATTTTTCTCAATCATTAGAATGTCTAGGCTCATTTCTCCTCTTTCAATAGAAGATATCGCTATTTCGTTTGGATTTTTTAGTCTAACCAAGAGACAGTATACTTTTACATTATTGAGAATTTTTTTATTAAAAAAACAATTCCATCGCAATTGAAAACGCGAATATCTTGTGAGAAATAAATCAAGTTCCGCTTCTGTATTGCTTTTGTATTGTTTTTTATTTTTACGTTTTTTTATCGTTGATTCTGCATAAATTTCTTCAATATTTTTTTCTTGGTTTGATAGAGCTGATTCGGAATTTCTTTTTTTTTCTTTATCTGATTCAAGCTCTACTTGACCGGCCGATTCTTTTTCTTCTTTATTCAGATTCAGATTATAAAATCGAAGGTATTTTTTTTCATTTGATTGTATAAAACCTTTTTTCTTTCGAGTGATTTTTTTATTACCACTTATGTTTTCGTTAAAATTTAAAAGAAGTAATTTGATTGGTATGACCCACGGTTTCATTTTATATGTACTAGAAAATAAGAAAAATTCTGGAAAGAATAAAAATTCAAAATTTGTTATACGATGAGTTAGTATTTCTTCATTCATTCCCATCCAATCAAAAAAGTTTCTTTTTTTATTAGCAAGACCCGTCTTAGTTATTTTATCAATTCTTTGATAATTCTGAACTTTAGTATTAATATATTTTTTTTTACTCTTGGTATCAACCCAGGGCTCAATATTTACTTTTTTTGTAAACCAAAAGTTAAGAATTCTCCAATCCAAATATTTTCTATGCCAAATTTCCCCTATACCCTGAATATTATATTTTTCTAGAAAAGAAGAGACTAAACAATTATCTAGAGCAATGCCTATAGACATGTCAAAATTTTTTTCTGTAGAATGAATACATTTGTAGCAAAAAAGATTATATATATAATCTTTTTTTAAATTATGTTTTGAATTTAATAATGAGTCGGCCTCAAAAAATTTTTGTTTTTTGTAATTCTCAAATTTATTTTTTTCATATGAATCTTCTTTGGTTAAACTTGGATTTAGAACTAGAGAATCTTGATTTATTTTCTTTTTCCATTTTTGGGTTACTAATCTAGCCCATGCAATCTGGGGTAATTTGTATTGATAATGACTTCGTAACCAGTTTTTCCATTGATTTACTTCGGAATTAAAAAAGGTTTTATTTTTCAATTCATAATCAAAGATTCCTTGTTCTTGAAAAAAAACCTTTATTTGATTCTTAACAAAAAAGGATGTTATACATATATTATATTGAAGAACAGCCTTTAATTTAGAAAAGTTACTAACGTTAATTTGTGATAATTTGTAAAATACATATGCTTGTGATAAAGAGCATGGGTCATAACTAATTTTTTTTTTTGATATTAAATTTTTTATAGTCGAAATAAAATAAATGGTATTTTTTTTTTTTTTTTCTCCATTTTCTTCATTCTTGTAAATATATTTATCAAGAATTTTTTTTGTTGATTCAAAAAAAAGTTGTGTAGTAATTCTTGGAATATTAATGATACCAAGAAAAATAGCTATAGACAGTTGTTCGATGCCAAATTTTATAAAAAAAATGGATTTACGAATTAATCGGGTATTTTTTCTTTTGAATGTCTGCCAAAATTTTTTTGATGACTCAATTATTTTAGAATCATAACGCAGTTTGGTACAACTCTTAGTTAGGTTTTGTTTTTCTTTTGAAATTTCTTCTATTTGATTTCTGATTGTCTTTATTCTATCAATCAAATTTTTTATTTTGTTTTCGCTGAGTGAAGAATTTGCCCACTCCATGGATTTATTTTTAACAGATAGTTCATCAATCATCTGATTACTTATTATTGAATCTTTTTTAGTTTCATTTAATTCATATATTTCTTGCGGACCCAATAATGGACTTCTATTTCGTTTTGAAAGGTCTTTTATTTTTCCTTTTATAAAAAGAAAGTTTTTGAAAATCCAGTTTTTCATTTCTTTTGCGACTTTTAGGAAAATTGTTGCTCTTTCTTTGAAAATCCTTAAAAACAGAAAAGACTTAGTTTTGAATTTTTTGATTCTTTTTTTTAATTCTTTAGAAATAGGTTGAAAAAACGAAGGCTTTTTTTGGGCAGAACCAAATGGTAGTTCGGTTTCCATTCCCCAAACTGTTAAGAAACAAAAATCATTTTTTTCTCCCTTGTCTTTTGTTTTTTTTAGTCGATCCTTCTGAGATGCTAGAAATTTAGATTTATGCCAAGGTTTAAGATAAAAAGGAAATAGGATTTTTATCTGAATACCATCCGTTAACCAGTTTCTTGGAAATTCTGTTTCGGATAGTTGAACCCCATTATAAGTGCATTTAACATGCATTTCACGTTTCCAATCCTTTAAATCCTCGGACCACTCGGGAAATTGAAATAATAACATACGGACGCTATTTTTAATTATTATGAATAAAGGTAATATAATATATTTTCTAAGAATAGATTGAGTTACTAAGAGAGAACCTCTTATTATTTGAGCAAATAGGAAGCTATCCCAAGTTTCTGCAATTTCTATCCGTCTTTTTTCTTCTATTTTTGATTGTTCTTCTTCTTTTTTATCAAAATTTTTTTTTTTTTTTTTCCACATCAAATTTCTAAGAATTTTTTTTTTTAGCCCCCATATATCAAACGAAAAAAAAAAAAGCTTATCTATTCTATAAAAAAAAAGGGGGGAATGTACTTTTGCTTGAAAAAATTCCCAAATAACTGTTTTACGCCTTTGGGAACGCATGGATCCTTTAATTATCTCTCGACGAAAATCAGATTGTTGTGAATAACGGATCAAAGCCATTTCATCTTTTTGATCAGAATTTTGATTATCTTTGAGATTAGTATAAATCTCGTTATGTGGCTCTTTATCAGTAAAAACCACTACACGTTTTGCTTTTCTTGAACGAATTCCAGGCTCCATTGGTACATTTTCTTCATTTTCGCCTTCCAATTCTTCTAACTCACTTATTAATTTGTATGACCGTCGAGGAACTTTTTTTTTGATTTCATGGAAATCAATAAAATTTTTTATAAGAGTTTGATCGTTGCTATCAGTTCTAACGACATCAAATAAAAATTTGAAAATTTTTATTTCTTCGTCTGAATTAATTTTTTCTTCTTGTTGGGGTTCTGAAAAAAAAGAAAGTTTTTTCTCTATTGACAAAGATTTTCTATTAAATTTTTCTATTGTTTGCTCAAATTTGGGATAATTAATCTTCAGAAGTAGACCATGAATCTTGTTTATCCAAGATGCTCCTATATTATTTTTTCTATAGGTTTCGGTTATGATTTGGAATGGAGGTAATTTTTTTATTCTTCCCCGAGAGATCCCATGCAAAAATGGATCATAAATTTTAGGTAAA